AGGGTTAGAAACATGACTATTGCTTTCCAATTGGCTGTTTTTGCATTAATTGCTACTTCATTAATCTTACTTATTGGTGTACCCGTTGTATTTGCTTCTCCTGAGGGTTGGTCAAGTAAGAAAAATATTGTATTTTCTGGTACATCGTTATGGATTGGATTAGTCTTTCTTGTGGGTATCCTGAATTCTCTAATCTCTTGAACCTAGTCGTTCAAGATCCAAAAAGGAAACGACCCCCCCACGAGTTCTTTCGTTTCGTGCTGTAATACACATGAAAATTCAATAAGAGGCCCCCGCCCTAACCAAATAAAGAAAACAAAAAAAAGGAGGGGGGTGTCCCCTTACCTTACTCAAATGTTTTTTTACAGGAATCCGTAAAAAGAAAAAATATGGAAATCCGATTCCATTTTGCCCACATGGAGTAGTATAAAAATGAATGGAACTATTCCGATTTCATCGAAGTTGAATCGAATACTCATTCTATGACGAAAATAAAGCAAGCACCCGTTGTTGGTTGGGTGGGTGCATAAGCAGGTATACAATCAAATGGAAAATCTAGAAATTCCTGGGATGTTTTTTTCATTTGTAAGTAGACATTAACCATAGCCTAAAAAAAGATAGACCAATCAGTAGATTCGTGCCAATTCATTGATTCAATTCGGTCAAAATAGCTGAGTAGGAGCATTCTCTTCGCAAACAAAGATGAATAGATCTTTTATTGTTTTTAACAGCCGTTCACAAAAAAGATCGGCTCCAGGCTCAAAAGAAGGGTCTTTCTTTGATGAAAGGCTTTCTAATTTGAATTCGTTGTCCGGACCTACCTAAGAATCCAATTTGAACAACTGGTTCTTTTTGGTTTGGGAGCCATAATCATTATGTAGGAGAGGTGGCCGAGTGGTTCAAGGCGTAGCATTGGAACTGCTATGTAGACTTTTGTTTACCGAGGGTTCGAATCCCTCTCTTTCCGCACCTCCGCCCAATTCGCCAATGTAATGTTAATGGCTACAATGTATCAAATCAAATAAGAATGGATACCAGTCCATTATTCCAAGAATTCGCCCTTTCTTTCAAATAAAAACTGTCTTTTTCATTTCTGGGGCATTAGGAAAATGCTGGAAAGAGCAGACAGGGTATCAAAATTTCCTTACTGATCCACGATACATGAATGAGAGAAAAACCTCCGATCCCCTTACTGCGTGGATACGGTTGCCCGAAACCTTGTTGTTATCTTAGTTAGGCTTAAATCTGACGAGAATAATATTCTACGACCAACAATTCCTTTATTGCTTTTAAACCGACCCCTTCCCTATCTATTATTTGCTTGACGCTTCCCTTTACTAAATCGCGTGGGTCATCACTATGAAAAAGAAGTAAATGTTGTGGTAGTGGTTTTGGTCTCTTGGCGGTTGAATCCAGATAATTTTGAATCAGAGCTCTTGATTTTTCTTTCTCCCTCCCTGAAATAATATCTCGGGGTTTGCAGCGATAACTTGGTATATCGACTATGCGACCGTTTACTAAAATATGTCTATGATTAACTAATTGGCGGGCTTGAGGAATAGTCGAAGCCATACCCAATCGGAAAAGGGTATTATCCAAACGCATTTCAAGTAATTGTAGTAAAACTTGACCCGTCGGCCCCTTGGCTTTTCCGGCGATACGAACGTATTTCAGTAATTGCCGTTCTGTAAGACCATAATGAAAACGCAATTTTTGTTTTTCTTCTAAACGAATACGATATTGAGATTTTTTCTTGGGGCGCGATGAGTTTCGAGGATCCCTTTCGACTCTAGGCTGTTTACTAGTTAGTCCCGGTAAAGACCCCAGGCGTTGTATTTTTTTGAAACGAGGTCCTCGATAACGCGACATAAAGACTCCTTTTTTCTTTCCTAAACCTAAATTAAAACTGAACTCAATGCTAAACGAAGCGAAAGCGGTGAACATAGTGTATTTCATTCTATTCCAAAGAAGAATGAGATTAAGTCTAGCAATATTCGGATTCGGACTTTTTTTTATACATAAAAAGACAAAAAAAGAAAAAAGAAGGCCCTTTTTGGTTTGCGGGGATCTAACTCCTTCGATTTTGATTCATAATTGGAAGTTCCTACGACATAATGAATGGGTCGTAGGCCCTTGGACAAGGGGGAACAAAGCCCTTTCAATATTCTGTGATTTCATCATCCACAAGAATTTTCTGTAAAAAATCAAAGAACTAAAGAAAGCCGGCTATCGGAATTGAACCGAGGACCCTCGCATTACAAGTGCGATGCTCTAACCTCTGAGCTAAGCCGGCTCAACAAAGATCCCTTTTTTAGGCATAGGAAGTAGGAGGTCAGTAAACTGCAGGGATCTTGGAGATTCACTATTCAATTCATTCTTAGTGATTCAGAATTCGAATTAAGAAATAAAAAAAAAAGAATATAGAATCCAACTTTCAAATAAATCTTTTTTATTATAGCACAGAACCTAACAATTCATCTAAGAATTAAGAGAGGGGTCGGTATTTCAATATTATATAAATTCTATTTCTTTCTCAATTCTATCTTTATCAATAAACAAGATCTTCATTTTCATTAGAAAGAACTAAGATTTTCTTTTTCATTTTTTATTTCATTTATACGGGTATTACCCATTTTTTTCAATTTCTTTTTTTATATTGAATTCTATTTCAATACAGAATTTCATTCTAAATGAATGGAATGATTAGTTATAGCAATTAACAACTAGATTCTGGTTAAATAGGAAATAGTTATAGAATCTATTCTACTCTATTCTATAGAGTCTATATTTCTCCTTTTTATGTAGTTACTCTATTCTAATTAGAATAGATTAGATTCCTATTTAAGAAATAGAGAACGAAATTCCCCTTTTATCCCATTTGCGTTTTTTTATGTTATCTAGCCTAGCATTTGCTCTAAGGAAAGGATAAGAAAAAAGAAATTCAGACTGTCTGTAATGGGACATCCCTACGTTTTCCTGCGAAAAGAGTGAAAGCTAAAGACGAAAAAAAAAGAACAGACCAGTCAAGTATTCAAAACTTGATCTAAAAAAGGAGAGGAAGGGAATCCTCTACATATTGGGGAATCTCGATTTCTCCGTCTAGATTAAGTTGTGGGTACAGAAATGATAGAATCGTTTTCGACCAAACCAAAAAGGAGTTTCCGACAGAGAATAAAGATGAAATAAAATGAAAGACCTATTCGAGATAGGAATAGGTATCTATCGAATTCTAATGAATTCATATGGTTCTAGCATAAATGAAAGAGAGGGGGAAGGATAATGAGATCCTAATTTCAAAAATAGGAAAACAAACCTCAACTCAAAACAAAAAGAAGGGGGGTATGGCGAAATTGGTAGACGCAACGGACTTAATTGGATTGAGCCTTAGTATGGAAACTTACTAAGTGATAACTTTCAAATTCAGAGAAACCCGGGAATAAAAAAGGGGCAATCCTGAGCCAAATCCTTTTTTACGAAAAGAAAGAGGGGTTCAGAAAGCGAGAATAAAAAAAGGATAGGTGCAGAGACTCAATGGAAGCTGTTCTAACAAATGGAGTTGTACGTACTGAAAGATTGCTTCAAATAATTTCAAATGATTAATGAGGCCCCGAGTCCATCTTTTCATTCTATTCTTTTTCTATAGAATCGAATTGATCAATCACTCCAAAGTCTTCTAGATCTTTTCGATAACTGATTAATCGGACGAGAATAAAGAGAGAGTCCCGTTCTACATGTCAATAACGACAACAATGAAAGTTATAGTAATAGGAAAATCCGTCGACGTTAAAAGTCGTGAGGGTTCAAGTCCCTCTATCCCCAAAAAGGCTCCTTTGACTCCCCAACCCTTTATCCTCTGCTTTTCCAAATTCGTTATCTTTCTCATTTACTCGCCCTTTTCCCAAAAGTACCCAATCGGCCCTTTTTTTCCTCTTATCGCCGGTCTTGTGGTATATATTCTATACGTACAAATGGGGATCCCAGGAATCCTCATTTGATTTGTTGAAGGATTCAGAATCCATACCATATTCTTGCGCGCGCTGAAACTTGAAAAGTCCTCCTTTTTTTTTAGGATCTAATAAATTAGGAGCGAGGAAAATACTTTTTTTGTCGTTTTCTTTTAATTGACAGAAACTTAATTCATCTAGTAAAATAAGGGATGATGCATTGGAAATGGTCGGGATAGCTCAGCTGGTAGAGCAGAGGACTGAAAATCCTCGTGTCGCCAGTTCAAATCTGGTTCCCGTCGCATTATTCATTTGTATGGGTCTCTACTCCCTAAAATGAATTGATAGGGGGGTCCACGTGTATTCTATACAGAATCTATTCATTAAGAGTTTAGATCGTGATATAGAACTTATATCTTTAAGTGTCCAGAAATAGACCTCTCTTTACTTTACTTTAGTAAATTGTATATCCAATTTTTTTAGATGTAAAAGAAGAGAATTCAAATCTCTTTCTTCTTCTTTTTTTTTTTTTATTTGTTCATACTGTGTTTACTTTCGCTCAATAAAGAATGCTAGTTCCTCTTTTAGACAAAGAAAGGGTTCAATTCTTACTTAGTTCTTAGTTGGTCGAAAGACCTAGCCGTCTAGCCTAGAGTCGTTGCGGGGGGGGGGGCAAGATCTATCTTGGATAGAGTACAAATAGAATCTCCTTTTTCCTTTATTTGCGTTTTCTTTCATAGTTTCTTTCTGCCCCGCATACATAACCGTCTAGATCTTTTTTTAAGCACTGCGCGCAGTATCAAAGTGAAAGTTCCTGGTGCAGAACACTCTTTCAGTTCATCCGATTGCTTTGACTCATCCGAAACAAGTCTCTTCCAAATTTGAGAATCTCAATGAATTCCTATTTGTCTTTTCTTTTTTTTTTTTTAGCCTATCCATAATACGACTGAGACCTCAATGACTCTCTTTGATCTCAAAGAGAGCATATAAAGATTCCTGGAATATCCGGAGTTCTAGAAATGACGAGTTCTTTCTTCTCATTCAATGAGCATCTTG